TCTCTATTTGAGAGGGCTTATTCCTACTATACCTATGAATTCCATTGGACCCAGAAATGATACATTAGAAGAATCTTTTGGGTTTTCCTATAATATCCATAGGTTGATTGTTTCGCTCCTGTTGTATCTTCCAAAAGGAAAAAATATCTCTGAGAGTCGTTTCCTGGATCCGAAAGAGAGTCCTTGGCTTCTCCCAAAAACTAAAAAGTGTATCATGCCTGAATCTAACTGGGGTTCGCGGTGGAGGAACTGGATCGGAAAAAATAGGGAGAATACTAGTAGTAAGATTTCAAATCATGAAACCGTCGCTGGAATTGAGATCTCATTCAAAGAGAAAAAATATAAATATCTGGAGTTTATTTTTGTATATTATAATATGGATGATCCGATCCGCAAGGACCATGATTGGGAATTTGTGGATCGTCTTTCTCTGAGGAAGAGGCGAAACATTATCCACTTGAATTCGGGACAGCGATTGGAAACTTTAGTGATAGACTGGATTTGTTATCTAATGTCTGCTTTTATTGAACAAATACCCATTGAGGAGGGTTTCTTCAAACAACAAGGAGCTGAGTCCACTATTCCATCCAATGATATGGAGCATGTATTATCCCATCTCTTCTCGAGAAAAAAGTGGGTGATTTCTTTGCAAAATTGTGTTCAATTTTATATTTGGCAATTCCGTCAAGATCTCTTCGTGAGTTGGGGGAAGAATCCGCACGAATCGGATTTGTTGAGGAACGTATCAAGAGAGAATCGATGGTTAGACAATGGGTTGGTAAATAAGGATCGGTTTTTTAGCAAGGTACGGAATGTATTGTCCAATATTCCATGCGATTCCACAAGATCTAGCCAATGGAAAGGATCTTCTGAATCCAGAGATCCTTTTTTGGATTCAATCATTAGTCCTGAGGATTCGTCGGAATATCACACATTGATCAATCAAAGAGAGATTCAACAACTAAAAGAAAGATCGATTCTCTGGGATCCTTCCTTTCTGAAAACGGAACGAACAGAGATAGAATCAGACCGATTCCCGAAATGCCTTTCTGGATTTTCCTCCATGTCCCGGCTATTCACCACGGAACGTGAGAAGCAGCAGATGAATTTTCATCTGCTTCCGGAAGAAATTGAAGAATGTATTGGGAATCCTACAAGATCCATTCGTTCTTTTTTCTCTGACAGATGGTCAGAACTTCATCTGGGTTCGAATCCTACTGAGAGGTCCACTAGAGAATTGTTGAAGAAACAACAAGATGTTTCTTTTCTCCCTTCCAGGCGATCGGAAAAGAAAGAAATGAGTATCAAGATCATTACGTATAACCAAAATACCGTCTCAATGCATCCTATTTCATCAGATCCGGGATGTGATATGGTTCCGAAGGATGAACCGGATATGGAAAGTGATCAGATTTCATTCTTGAACAACAATCCATTTTTGGATTTATTTCATCTATTTCATGACCGGAAAAGGGGGGGATACACGTACCGCCATGATTTTGAATCAGAAGAGATATTTCAAATGGCAGATCTATTCACTCTATCACCGGATCTAGTGTATCATAAGGGATTTGCCTTTTCGATTGATTCCTACGGATTGGATCAAAAATTCTTGAATGAGGTATTCTACAGGGATGAATCAAAAAATAAATCTTTATGGGTGATACTTCCTATTCTTTTTTATGAAGAGAATGAATCTTTTGATCGAAGGATCAGAAAAAAATGGGTAAGGATCTCCAGCGGGAATTTGGAAGATCCAAAACCAAAAAGAGTGGTATTTGCTAGCAACAACATAATGGAGATAGTCAATCCATATATCTTGATCCGAAATCTGATGATTCAAATCTATAATAGCACCGAAGGGTACATAATAAATTTATGGAATCGATTCTTTTTAATATCCGATCGCTACTTTGAATATGGAATTCAAAGGGATCCAATAGGAAATGAGACTCTGAATCATAGATCTATAATGAAATATACGATCAACCAACATTTATCGAATTTGAAAAAGAGTCAAAAGAAATGGTTCGATCCTCTTTTTTTTATTGATCGAATCGAGAGATCCATGAATCGGGATCCTAATGCATATAGATACAAATGGTCCAATGGGAGCAATCAATTCCAGGAACATTTCGTTTCCGAGCAGAAGAGCCGTTGGATAGTAGTGTTCGATCGCTTACGTATACGATATTCGATGGATGGTGGTGGGGTTATCGACAAAAAAGATTTGTCCAAGTCACTTCTTTTGTCCAAGTGGATTCTCTTGTCTAACTCACTTCCTTTTTTCTTTGTGAGTTTTGGGAATATCCCCATTCATAGGTCCGAGATCCACATCTATGAAAAAGGTCCGAATGAACTCTGCAATCCGTTGTTAGAATCAATAGGTCTTCAAATCGTTCATTTGAAACAATTGAAACCCTTCATGGATGATCATGATACTTCCCAAAAATCTAAATTATTGATCCATGGAGGAAGAAGATCACCTTTTTTGTTCAATAAGATACCAAAGTTGATGATTGACTCATCATTATTCCATACTCGAAAGAATCGCAGTCAATCCTTTGAAAACACGGATTCCTATTTCTTCTCAATGATATACCACGATCAAGACAATTGGCTGAATCCCGCGAAACCATTTCATAGAAGTTCATTGATATCTTCTTTTTATAAAGCAAATCGAATCCGATTCTTGATGAATCAACATAACTTCTGCTTCTATTGTTGTAAGAAAAGATTCCCTTTTTATGTGGAAAGAAGGGCCCGTATCAATAATGATGATTTGACGTATGGACAATTCCTCTATATCCTGTTCATTCACAATCAAACATTTTCTTTGTGCGTCGGTAAAAAACATGCTTTTTTGGAGAGAGAGACTATTTCACCAATCGAGTCACAGGTATCATACATATTCATACCTAACGATTTTCCAAAAAGTGGTGACGAAACGAATAGATTGTACAAATCTTTCCATTTTCCTCGTACCGATCCATTCGCTCGTAGAGCTATTGACTCGATTGCAGACATTTCTGGAACACCTCTAAAAGATGGACCAAGAGTCGTCCATTTTGAAAGCACTTCTTGTCAACCTCTTTCAGATATGAATCTATCTGATGATTATTCAGAAGGGATTCACTTGCATCCGTATCTCCATTTCAATTCAAACATGAGTTTGATTCCCAGTCAACGTTCTGAGAAAGATGTACCATCCGAAAAGAGGAAAAAACAGAGTCTTTGTTTAAATCAATGCGTTGAGAAAGGGCAGAAGGATAGAACCTTTCCACGGGAAAGTGCTTTTTCAACTCTCTCAAAATGGAATCTATTCCAAACATATATGCCATGGTTCCTTACTTCGACAGGGTATAAATATCTGTATTTGATATTTTTAGATCCTTTTTCAGACCTATTGCCGATACGAAGTAGCAGTCAACAATTTGTATCCATTTTTCATGATATGATTCATGGATCAGATATATCATGGCGAATGATTCTTCAGAAAAAATTGTGTCTTCCACAACGGAATCTGATAAGTGAGATTTCGAGTCAGTGTTTACATAATCTTCTGTCCGAAGAAATGATTCATCGAAAGAATGAGTCATCGATATCGACACATCTGAGATCGCCAAATGTTCGGGAGTTCCTCTATTCCATCCTTATCCTTCTTTTTGTTGCTGGCTATCTCGTTCGTACACATCTTCTCTTTGTTTCCCGATCCTCTGAGTTACAGACAGAGTTCGAAAAGGTCAAATCTTTGATGATTCCATCATTGATGATGGAGTTGCAAAAACTTCTGGATAGGTATCCTACATCTGAACTGAATTCTTTCAGGTTCAAAAAAATCGTTCTAGTTGTTCTGGAAAAATTAGGAGATTCTTTAAAAGAAAGAATACGGGGTTCTTCTGTCGGCAACATGTTTTTGGGTGGTCCCACTTATGGGGTCAAACGCTCTAAGAAAGATTGGAATATCCATCTCATCAATATCATCGATCTCATCATAAGTATCATCATACCAAATCCCATCCATCGAATCACTTTTTCGAGAAATACGAGAGATCTAAGTCATACAAGTAAAGATCTCTATTCATTGATAAGAAAAAAAAACTTGAACGGTGATTGGATGGATGATAAAATAGAATCCTGGCTCGCGAACAGTGATTCGATGGATGATGAAGAAAGAGAATTATTGGTTCAATTCTCCACCTTAACGATAGAAAAAAGGATTGATCAAATTCTATGGAGTCTGACTCATCGTGATCATTTATCAAAGAATGACTCTGGTTATCAAATCATTGAACAACCAGGAGCAATTTATTTACGATACTTAGTTGACATTCATAATAAGTATCTCATGAATTATGAGTTTCATACATCCTGTTTAGCAGAAAGACGGATATTCCTTGCTCATTATCAGACAATCACTTATTCACAAAAAACCTCATGTGGGGCTAATCGTTTTCATTTCCCATCTCATGGAAAACCCTTTTCGCTCCGCTTAGCAGCCCTATCATCCCCCTCTAGGGGTATATTAGTGATAGGTTCTATAGGAACTGGACGATCCTATTGGGTCAAATACCTAGCTACAAACTCCTATGTTCCTTTTCTTACGGTATTTCTGAACAAGTTCCTGGATAAAAAAAATGGTTTTCTTATGGATGAGAGTGATGACGATATGGAGAGTGATGACGATATGGAGAGTGATGACGATATGGATCTTGAGACGGAGCTGGATCTGCTTACTATGATGAATGCGCTAACTATGGATATGATGCCGGAAATAGACCGATTTTATATCACCCTTCAATTCGAATTAGCAAAAGCAATGTCTCCTTGCATAATATGGATTCCAAACATTCATGATCTGGATGTGAATGAGTCGAATTCCTTATCCCTCGGTCTATTAGTGAACTTTCTCTCCAGGGATTTTGAAAGAAGTTTTACTAGAAAAAATGTCGTTATTGCTTCGACTCATAAACCCCAAAAAGTGGATCCCGCTCTAATAGCTCCGAATCATTTAAATACATTCATTAAGATACGAAGGCTTCTTATTCCACAACAACGAAAGCACTTTTTCACTCTAACATATACTAGGGGGTTTTACTTTGAAAATCAAATGTTCCATACAAATGGATTTGGGTCCATCACCATGGGTTCCAATGCACTAGATCTTGTAGCACTTACCAATGAGGCCCTATCGATTCGTATTACACAGAATAAATCAATTATAGACTGTAATACAATGAGATCCGCTCTTCATAGACAAACTTGGTATTTGCGATCCCAGGTCAGATCGGTTCAGGATCATGGAATCCTTTTCTATCAGATAGGAAGGGCTGTTGCACAAAATGTACTTCTAAGTCATTGCCCTATTCAAATATCTTCTATCTATATGTATATGAAGGAATCATGTAACGAAGGGGGTTCTTATTTGTACAAATTTTACTTCGAACTTGGAACGAGCATGAAGAAATTGACGATACTTCTTTATCTTTTGAGTTGTTCTGCCGGATGGGTCGCTCAAGATCTTTGGTCTCTACCCGGACCCGATGAAATAAATGGGATCACTTCTTATGGACTCGTTGAGAATGATTCTGATCTAGTTCATGGCCTATTATTAGAAATAGAAGGCGCTCTGACGGGATCCTCACGGACAGAAAAAGATTACAGTCCGTTTGATAATGATCGAGGAGTGACATTGCTTCGGCCCGAACTGAGGAACCTCTTCGATATGCAAAATGGATCTTGTTCTATCGTTGATCAGAGATTTCTCTATGAAAAATACGAATCGGAGTTTGAAGAAGGGGAAGGAGCCCTCGACCCACAACAGATAATAGAGGAGGATTCATGCAATCAAATTTTTTGGGCTCCTAGAATATGGCACCCTGGGGGCTTTCTATTAGATTGTATCGAACCCAATTCATTGGGATTTCACTATGAGGGGGCCAAATTTCGGGGCAAGCGGATCATTTATGAAGAAGAGGATGAGCTTCCAGAGAATGATTTGGAGTTCTTGCAGAGTGGAACCATGCAGTACCAGACACGAGATAGAGCTTCCAAAGAACAAGGGTTTTTTCGAATAAGCCCCTTTTGGGACCCCGCAGATCCACTCTTTTTCCTATTCAAAGATCCGCCCTTTGTCTCTGTGTTTTCACATCGAGAATTCTTTGCAGATGAAGAGATGTCAAAGGTACTTCTTACTTCCCAAACAGATCCTCCTACATCTATATATAAACGCTGGTTTATCAAGAATACGCAAGAAAATCTCTTCGAATTGCTGATCAATCGCCAGAGATTGCTTAGAACCAATCGTTCATTATCAAATGGATCTTTCCGTTCGAATACAACTCCATTCGAGAGTTTTCCGTATTTATCAAATCTGTTCCTATCTAACGGAACGCTATTGGATCAAATGACAAAGACATTGTTGAGAAAAAGATGGCTTTTCCCGGATGAAATGAAAATTGGATTCATCATGTAACAGTAGAAATATTTCCATTCCTTAGCCGGAAATAAATGTGGCCATGAAAGAGGGATTCAGTGGAACAGAATGTGGGGGTTAGAGTCGTGAAAAAACTTGTTTATTCCATATTTTGGACCTATGTTCCATGGAACAATATGCTACTGTTGATGAAACATGGAAGAATTGAAATTCGATCAAAACACTATGTATGGATTCACTGCCTAAACAATAATTCTTGAACAGCGAACAACTAGAGCCTTTGTTATTCTTATTGATCACTACATCCAAAAATTTCCATGAAAGATGTAACATATGAAAATCAAAAATACGCATGTCTGAAATGGTTGCTATCTGCTCCAAGAACTAATCATTGGTTTCACTGAATAATAACTTAAAATAAGAGAAGATCCCCACCGCTGCTTGCTCATTGAACGAGCATTCTCCATGAATTTGCCTTGAAGAGGACTCGAACCTCCACGCTCTGTAGCACGAGATTTTGAGTCTCGCGTGTCTACCATTTCACCACCAAGGCATCTTGAAAGTGAATCGTATTGGATGTATGGTGGAATATATGACAAAGGTGCTGATGTGTTGGAGTATTTCGATTGATTGGTCATGTCATTCATATACCCGAGTAAGACATCCAATTGCTTCGATTTGAATCAAAAGATGGACTCAAACCGATTTCTCGCAATATAAATGATGCCCAAAGAAGAGTGGTGAATAGGGTGGTGAATGAGAGATGTCAAAAGCAGGCCTGTGGTGCTGCGCCTATCTCATTCCATTCGATGGAATTGTTCGCTCTTAAGTAGATCATTTACGTGAGGGGCTCTCTTTGCTTGGTTTTGTCTAGTCATTACTTGTTAATTCTTTTTTTTTTTTTTGATTCCCTTCCTCGTGTATGTATAAGACTGAATGGCCTTTTATGCTCACTCATGACTAAACTTGTTTTGAAGAGATGAAATAGAACCAGGGTGCTGCTCTTTTTATCATTTTATCAGAGGTTGAATCGAGAAGAATGAGGCCAAAAATGAGGAGACATT